GTATCTTTCAAAAATGGAAACTTAGGGAAGTGCTTTATAAACATATGCATAAAAAAAAAAAAACATATTTAATTCAAATTTATCCTCTTTATGCTTACTATAACTAGTTATTTCGGTTTTCTACTAGCAGCTTTGACTATAACCTCGGCTCTATTTATCGGTCTAAACAAGATACGACTTATTTGAAATTAATTGCATGAACCATTCCTAAAAAAAAACCTTCTGTGGTAGTTCATATATTCTATAGTTCCTTACCCGGCCCATTTCCAATTCTTGGTCATTGAATTCATGGGTAATACGGATTAATATTTAAGGATAGATATTACCTCTCCTTTTCTGCGTTCAAAGAAATTGAAATGATTGAAGTTTTTCTATTTGGAATTGTCTTAGGTCTAATTCCTATTACTTTGGCTGGATTATTCGTAACTGCATATTTACAATACAGACGCGGCGATCAATTGGACCTTTGATTAATTAACATCTCTTTTTTTTGATTGACCTCCTACTTTCTTTAATCTACAGGAGGTCAAATTCAGATTGCTGTTCAAGTTTTTCAGTCTAATTTTCAAACGAACAAATAACAAGAATGGAATCACGCTCTGTAGGATTTGAACCTACGACATCGGGTTTTGGAGACCCACGTTCTACCGAACTGAACTAAGAGCGCTTTATTATCACAAAAATCATTTTATTTTGTGACCCAATTCGTCTTGCATGTATATACTATCATAAATAATATAATAAAATTAAAGATTTATTTTGTATATCCAATTTTAATCAATTTCAATTGATCCCTCGTTACTGCCCATAAGGAATAGGTAGGGATGACAGGATTTGAACCCGTGACATTTTGTACCCAAAACAAACGCGCTACCAAGCTGCGCTACATCCCTTTCAATTGGCCTACAGTGTCATTGTAGAGAATCTCTGTCTTGTTTTCCACATCTTTATTTCTTCCATTAATATACACAATCTTGCTATTTCTTCTTTTTGGTCTCATATATCATATAACATATAGTAATAAAAGACTTATACTATATACGTATTAAATAAAGATGAAACCCGCCGTAAAGTAAAAAAAAGAACACTTTTTCGGGAATTCTCAAGTAGAAGTAAAAAGGAACTTATTTTTTTGTTTTAAGAAAAGGAATATCGACTATCTACTGTACTGAATCGTTGTACATTTCAATTTGAATTAGGGATTCTGCGTACAAATATAAGTGGTCAGTAGTTAACTACATATACACATCGGGTCATATATGTATTACCATTATTTATTACATTTTAGAATAAAATTACAATAAAAAGAAGGAGGATTTTCAATGCGAGATCTAAAAACATACCTCTCCGTGGCACCGGTAGTAAGTACTCTATGGTTCGGGTCTTTAGCGGGTTTATTGATAGAGATCAATCGTTTATTTCCGGATGCGTTGATATTTCCTTTTTTTTCATTCTAGTTAGTGAGATGGGGGGGGGTGAAGAAGATTAGAGATACAATCAAATATCTGTGACTAATCCCTCTCCTTCTCTTCTTTTTTTTATAAACGGAAATGTGATGGCTGTAGCAACAATATCATACAAGATACTTAAATGAAATACTGTACAGCGATTTACATTTATAAAGTCTAAATAGAGTCAGAAATCATTATAGTCCTTATTATTACTATAGTGATTATTGATTGATTGAAATTGAAACGAAATCTTTCATAATTTGATTTAGAGTTAGCAACTTTTATTTTTTTTTTTTTTTTTCGTTCCTTTCTTCTTCTTCCCTTCGGATTGGAAAATAGAAAAATGGAGTCAGTCAAAAACCCAAAGGAGGTTCATGGCCAAGGGTAAAGATGTCCGAGTAACGGTTATTTTGGAATGTACCGCTTGTGTTCGAAATCGTGTTAATAAAAAATCAATGGGCATTTCCAGATATATTACTCAAAAGAATCGACATAATACGCCCAGTCGATTAGAATTGAGAAAATTCTGTCCCTTTTGTTACAAACATACGATTCACAGTGAAATAAAGAAATAGATCGAACCGATCGCCTCCGTGTCCGCCTTCCAATCCAAGGAAGATGAAAAACGACATGTTATATATAACATAACAATTTCTATAACATATATTAAATATAAACAAATCCTATTTATTAATTCTAAATCTTTTTTGATCGTTTTTGTTTTGATCCGATCGAAATAGGAGTAGGATTTTCGGGATAAGGAATAAACAAACCATGGATAAATCCAAGCGATTCTTTCTTAAATCCAAGCGATCTTTTCGTAGGCGTTTGCCCCCGATCCAATCGGGGGATCGAATTGATTATCGAAACATGAGTTTAATTAGTCGATTTATTAGTGAACAAGGAAAAATATTATCTAGACGGGTGAATAGATTGACTTTAAAACAACAACGATTAATTACTGTTGCTATAAAACAAGCTCGTATTTTATCTTCGTTACCTTTTCTTAATAATGAGAAACAATTTGAAAGAAGCGAGTCGACCACTAGAACTACAGGTCTGAGAACTAAAAATAAATAATTCTTCAATTGAATCAAATTCCAATCCGAACTCAAACGCAAATTTACGTTTTGTTCGAAAAATATGAGAATCCAGATTTGATTATTTGATTATCGTGTCGTAAGAAAAAAAAAGAATTGGGAAAGAAGAATAAATATTTTTTTATTGAACGTGTTTGTTCATTTTGATAACTTTCTCATAGGATGATATTTTATCATACTAATTTCTACTCTACCTTCCCGGAGTTCATTCTCCAGGGAACTCCATTTAAAATAAAACATTCCAACGGATTCCTTCCAATCTCCTTATTTTATGATCTCATTAGAAATCATATAAAAACAATTCCTATTGAATATAGCTATTTGTGCAAGTATTTTACGATTAAGAAGCAACTGCCCTTTGTACAGATTGTGTATTAGTCTACTATAACTATAGTATACATTATTGTCTCGACTTACTGCATTTATCCGAGTGATCCACAAACGCCGAAAATCTCTCTTTTGCCTATCTCTATCCCGATGAGCTGAAACCAAAGCTCTTATTTTCTGTTGAGTAATAGTCCGGGTAAGTCTTGAATGAGCCCCTCGAAAGCTTGAGGCAAATAAACGAATTTTTGTTCTACGTCTTCGAGCTATATATCCGCGTTTAATTCTGGTCATTGAATAAATGAAACTTTGATGAATAACTAAGTGATTTCTTTTCTTTCAGTTATTTCCTTCCCCTTTCCTAGTCTATTAATAACAAAACGGATTCTTCCAATGTATAAAAAAAAATTCCAATGGCTTTTGCTACTATAACCTTCCCGACCACGATTTTTTTATAGGCTTTCGCCTCGAAATAAGAAATTTTTTTTGATACTAAATATCAAAAAAAACATAGTAAATAAAATAGTAAATCAAAAAGTAGTAAATATAAATGGGTATAGTGGGTTCCATCGTTTCTATGGTTTCTTCTTAAACGGTGAGGTCTTCTCTATACACCGGAGCCCCTTCTTTCATTTTTTCATTTAATGAATGTTATTGTTAACTTGTACAGTTCACACTTTTTGGCTCTACCCATAATTATCTAGTAATAGGTCTTTCACAACGAAACCCACCGATACAGTAACGGTATTTAATTATGAAGATTAGCTGAGTAGCTGACCCTGTTAGTCCGTTCTTGCAAGAGTCAAGAATAAGGGCATAACCTTTCTGCTTTTTAAATAGGATTTCCCTGCTTAATGGATAAATTTTTCTACCAATGGGGAATTCTTTCTCGTCGTAAATTAAAAATTGAAATGATTGGATTTAGCACCCATGAAAACCATAAATTTGATAACACAATAGAAAGATATGATAGATCTTTTTTATTTTTAGATTTACCTTTTTTAGTTTTAGATAGTGAATGGGCTTCTTTCATTCTATCCTATTCATTGGTACTGATCGCCAATACTGGATCAATTGTTTTCTTTCTTTTGGCCTAGCACATTATCTGAACGAGTCGCACATACACCCTAGTACATGTTCCTCGTCGCTGAGGACATCCCTTAAGAGCAGGAGATTTCGTGACATTTTTGATTGACTGTCTTGTGTTTCTAATAAGTTGTTTAATAGTTGGCATGTTGAATCATATACATAATGAGCTGGTTTAGATCGATCCTAACCGGATGATTATGAATCATTTATATATTAATAGATGAATTTTGAATTAATAGAATATTAAACCCGGTAAGACGATAAAATCGCAAATCCCGGATTTGCGTGAAATCCCTGTTCTGTTAGTTTTTGTTATTTTTTAACCGCTACACGATCAACAATTCCATGAGCTTGGGCTTCTGTTGCTGACATAAAAATATCTCTTTCCATGTCTTCGGAAACAACCCATAAAGGTTTGCCTGTTCTTTGTACATAAACCCTTGTGATGGTTTCGCGTAGCTTCAGTAGTTCTTCCGCTTCCAGGACAAATTCTCCCGTCTGTGCCTCATAAAAACCACTAGCAGGTTGATGCATCATTACCCTGATAATATAACATAATAGACAGTTCCTCCATCTTGCATGATGAAAGTCGAAGAGATAAAGAATAATAAAAAAAAAGAGTACGAAAAAAAGATAGAATTGAACAACCGTACAGGCATCTTTTGCGCATTGCATACGGCTCTACAATGGAATTCACTTTTACTTTTTTTTTACCTTACTTACATCGAAGAAATAGGCAAAAAAAAAATAAATATATATGTTGTATATTTATGTTATATTTTATTATATATTTATGTCATATATTGTAGGGTCTATCAGATTCATATAGGTAAATGATCCACTAACCACCCTTCCTTTTGGAGTAGTTAAAAAATACTATGATGGCTCCGTTGCTTTATAATTTCGTCTGTTATTTAGCAATCCCAAAGTTTCTTTTTTTTTTTATTTTCGTATTCTTTCATAACATAAATATTGTTATCTTCGGTGTGAAACCAAAAAAGTTTGTGACGCTGAAATGGGTCTTCCGATAGATCAGATAAAATTGGAAATACCCTTTATCTCATACTACTCTTTCGATACATAATGTAAGTATTTTGAAAAAATTTTTCTTTTTATATCGAATTCGAAGTGCCATGCTATTATTACTTAATATTCATATTTCATATAGCGCGAAGGCATAGTCTTCTTTTTTTCTCTCAAATCAAATAAAAAACTCATTGGCGCCAAGCGTGAGGGAATGCTAGACGTTTGGTAATTTCTCCTCCGACCAGAATAAAAGATCCCATTGAAGCGGCTAATCCCATGCATACTGTCTGTATATCTGGTCGCACAAATTGCATAGCATCATAAATAGCTACTCCGGGTATTAGCCATCCGCCAGGAGAGTTTATAAACAAATACAGATCTTTGGTATCGTTATCCATACTGAGATATACCATAAGAGCAATAAGTTGATTCGAGATCTCGTTATCAATCGGTTGGCCTAAAAAAAGTAATCTTTCTCGATAAAGTCGGTTGATTGGGATAAAATTGTATCCCTTAGGAACCGTACGGGCACCTTTTGATGCATACGGTTCAACACAAATTGCGAAAACAAACAAAGAATCAATGTGTAGATTCTAGCTTTCTTTCTTTTTTCATATTCATAGCAGGCTCCTTTTAGCTTGTAACAAAGGGGAGCTTTTTCTTTCATGTTTCAAGAAAGATGAGTTTTGGCCTGTTTTAATTTATATATAACTATATAAATTAAAAACCTATAAATAAAAAAAAAAATTCACTAAACTTATCGGACTAACTTCTCATTGATGTATTGTTTCATCGGGATCCAATCCAAATCGCGATGTAATTTTCTTGTTCCTGAACGGTCTTTTTCAACTTTTTTTAGGTTTAGGCTCTACTCCGAATAAAGATCTGCCCGATTTGGATTTGCACATATAGGACAAATGCCCCAATACCACGTCTTTTTGCTACGACTTCCTTTTTTTATTTATTCCATGTCTCCCGCCAAATAGTAAATATTCAATGCATCCATCACCATCACATTACTCGATTGATTAACAGTTTGAGATCATTATTATATATTATAAATGGAAAATCTTTATAAATAGAATATGATATTTATAAATAGAATATGATATAAGTGGTAATCATAGATATATTACCAATTGGTTTTTTTTTTTTTCTAAACGGAGCCTGTATATTTCATTTTTTTGGTCTAACCAAGCCAACCATAAATTATAAATTATTATAATTGAGAATATTAATCTGTATACCCCCCTAAAAAATAGATTGAATTGCACTTCATTGCATTTCACGCTCCAAATTTTTGGATGATTCAATCAACCTTTCTTGGGCGAAAGAGGGGATATCTCGATCGGGTAAGAGAACGGGGAAATACCATATGACCAAATATATCTGACAAGTCGCACTATATGTCAATCCACGTTGCATTTTCCTCTCCAGGGTTTCGAAAAGGAACTTTTGGAACACCAATAGGCATTAAATGAAATAAAAATTAATTACTATAGCTCACTTTGATGTGAAAGCGTAACAATGTATTTATTGTCTTAATAATATTGTTCTTTATCATATTTTATCCATAGATTGAATAAGTTTATAAAAAAGGAAGACAGAAATACTAAAGGAAAATTCTTTCAAATAGGTCCTTTGAATTGAATGATGAACAAAAAAAAATATAAATGCAGTCACTCATATAAAAGGTATCAACCTCTTACCATTGCGTATTGGTACTTATCGGGTGTAGAATAGATCTGCTTCTTTTTGTTCCTACAAACAAAATTGTTCCATTATTAATAATATTAATAAAAGACATTATTACTAAAAGAATAGAACAAATATTAATCCTTTCCCCGAGATAATCCACTCAAAGGGGAAGGTCCATAGTATAGTTTTTTTCCAGTGCAATAAAGTTACATAGTGTCTATTTTTCGTTGATAGAGGGGTATTTCCATGGGTTTGCCTTGGTATCGTGTTCATACCGTCGTATTGAATGATCCCGGTCGTTTGCTTGCTGTCCATATAATGCATACAGCTCTGGTTGCTGGTTGGGCCGGTTCGATGGCTCTATACGAATTAGCAGTTTTTGATCCCTCTGACCCTGTTCTTGATCCAATGTGGAGACAAGGTATGTTCGTTATACCCTTCATGACTCGTTTAGGAATAACCAATTCATGGGGCGGTTGGAGTATCACAGGAGGGACTATAACGAATCCGGGTATTTGGAGTTACGAAGGCGTGGCCGGTGCACATATTGTGTTTTCTGGCTTATGCTTTTTGGCAGCTATCTGGCACTGGGTGTATTGGGATCTAGAAATATTTTGTGATGAACGTACAGGAAAACCCTCTTTGGATTTGCCCAAAATCTTTGGAATTCATTTATTTCTCTCAGGGTTGGCTTGCTTTGGTTTTGGCGCATTTCATGTAACAGGATTGTATGGTCCGGGAATATGGGTATCCGATCCTTATGGACTAACCGGAAGGGTACAATCTGTAAATCCGGCGTGGGGTGTGGAAGGTTTTGATCCTTTTGTTCCGGGAGGAATAGCCTCTCATCATATTGCAGCAGGTACCTTGGGCATATTGGCGGGTCTATTCCATCTTAGTGTCCGTCCGCCCCAACGTCTATACAAAGGATTACGTATGGGAAATATTGAAACTGTCCTTTCCAGTAGTATCGCTGCTGTCTTTTTTGCAGCTTTTGTGGTTGCTGGAACTATGTGGTATGGTTCGGCAACTACCCCGATTGAATTATTTGGTCCCACTCGTTATCAATGGGATCAAGGATACTTCCAACAAGAAATATATCGACGAGTTGGTGCTGGGCTAGCCGAAAATCAAAGTTTATCCGAAGCTTGGTCTAAAATTCCTGAAAAATTAGCTTTTTATGATTACATCGGCAATAATCCAGCAAAGGGGGGATTATTCAGAGCGGGCTCAATGGACAATGGGGATGGAATTGCTGTTGGGTGGTTAGGACACCCTGTTTTTAGAGATAAAGAGGGGCGTGAACTTTTTGTACGTCGTATGCCTACTTTTTTTGAAACATTTCCGGTTGTTTTGGTAGACGGAGACGGAATTGTTAGAGCCGATGTTCCTTTTAGAAGGGCAGAATCGAAATACAGTGTCGAACAAGTAGGTGTAACTGTTGAGTTCTATGGTGGCGAACTCAATGGAGTCAGTTATAGTGATCCCGCTACTGTGAAAAAATATGCTAGACGTGCTCAATTGGGTGAAATTTTTGAATTAGATCGTGCTACTTTGAAATCCGACGGTGTTTTTCGTAGCAGTCCGAGGGGTTGGTTTACTTTTGGACATGCTTCGTTTGCTCTTCTCTTTTTCTTCGGACACATTTGGCATGGTGCTAGAACCTTGTTCAGAGATGTTTTTGCTGGGATTGACCCAGATTTGGATGCTCAAGTAGAATTTGGAGCATTCCAAAAACTTGGAGATCCAACTACAAGAAGACAAGTAATCTGATACAATATTGTTTTGTTATTTTTCGTCTTTAGTTTTGTGAAAAACTGTAGGGTACCAGATAAATCTTGATTTGAATCGCTACCTTTTCTTTGACTCTTGCTCTTTCTTTATCCGGGAGACGATCCCCAATAAACAGGTATGGAAGCTATAATTGTAAACCACGATCGAATCTATGGAAGCATTGGTTTATACATTCCTCTTAGTCTCAACTTTAGGAATAATTTTTTTCGCTATCTTTTTTCGAGAACCACCTAAAGTTCCAACTAAAAAGGTGAAATGATTTTTCATTATCTCAATTGAAAGTAATGAGCCTCTCAATATTGAGAGGCTCATTACCTCAACTAGTCTCCGTGTTCCTCGAATGGATCTCTTAGTTGTTGAGAGGGTTGCCCAAAAGCAGTATATAAGGCGTACCCAGTAAAACTTACAAGTAAACCCGATATAAAGATGGCAACTAGGGTTGCTGTTTCCATTATTATATAGTTTCAAGTTTCAAGACCACAATGGATCTATGATAAGATCATTTATTTACAACGGAATGGTATACAAAGTCAACAGATCTCAATGAATATAAAATACGATTTATGGCTACACAAACCGTTGAGAGTAGTTCTAGATCTGGTCCAAGACGAACTACTGTAGGGAGTTTATTGAAACCATTGAATTCAGAATACGGTAAAGTGGCTCCTGGGTGGGGAACTACTCCTTTGATGGGTATCGCAATGGCCCTTTTTGCGGTATTCCTATCTATTATTTTGGAGATTTATAATTCTTCCATTTTACTGGACGGAATTGGAACGAATTAGATTCACAAGAACTAGTAACTAGCTTTTCAATACAAAGTGAAGCATTTAGGTCTCTGATTTTTATCCCATTCTATTTTGGTAGTTCGATCGTGGAATTTCTTTGTTTCTGTAGTTCCGGAATATGAGTGTGTGACTTGTTATAATTGATCCTATGGATAGTACAGAGAATGCGTCTGTCATCTTGATCGAGATGGTTTTACTTCGTCGGATATTCATTCTAGTATCTGAAGCACGGAATATAGGAAATAGATTACAAAGTATTATTAGCACTATGATTCATACTTAATATTCAGACCTCGTGTCCGGACTTTCATTTTTTTTCTTCAAAGGGTTATATTTAGAAGTTATAAATCGAAAGATTTTTATTCTTTCAAACTCCTATTTATGCTTATTTTGATCAAAGGACAAAGGTGTCTTTGGATTTTTATTCATTCTAGTTATTCATTGAATAAGTGATAATCTAAGAGTTCTTACTCAAGGAATTTTTGGAATTTGTTTATATTTATAAAGGGTTTTATTGAATCATCGTGGTTCTAGTATGAATCTGGGGTTTTAATTGATTCATAGGGTCTTAACAAGAGAATTCCTATCAATAATAAAGAAAACAGTAGTAAAGGCGCATTACACACAATAAAAAAAAAAAAAACTAAAAAAAAAAATAGGTAAATAGAAGATTCAAGAGGCCTATAATCATCACCATAGAGACAAACGAGCCGACTTGATGTTTTGGCAT